CGGGACAAGCCATATTTTTTTTTCAACAAAATGCCTTTGTCATTTGATCCAATAGCGTTCCGTTAGATAGGAAGAGATTTGATAAATACTGATAACTTCCGGATAGAATATTAGAACGGACAAATCCATTAGAAAAAGAACTTTTGGTTCTAAGCCATCTCTTGTTATGAATCAACAATTCGAGGTTCTTTTCGTGCTTTTTCTTGATAAACCAGCGTTGAGACAGAGATTTAAGAGAAGCCTGTTGGACTTGGGAAGTAAGAAGAAAGCTCTTTGCCATCTCGTCATCTGCAAAGAATTCTCGATGTGAAAACACAGAGACAGAGGGCTGATCTTTGAATAGTAAAAACAGTATATCCCCAGGGTCAAAAATGAATTGGTTTATTTGAAAATCAAAAAAGCCTTGTTCTGTGGAACATCTAGCTCCTATTTGGTACTGCCCGGCTCCACTCTGCAAGAACTCCTCTTCATCAGAAAGGATCTGCTTACCCTGAAATGACCCGGCCCAAGAGGGGAATCCCAATTCATTCGATTTACGGGGGTTTACGAAACAATCAACCTATTGGGAAGACCAAAAAGATTCTTCCAATGTATCATTTCTGAGTTGAATGGAATTCATAGGTATAGGAAGAAGTCTTGTCAAATAGAAATTTTTGCTTTCGACCATCTTTCGATTGTTAATACGATATAGAAGAACCACTACTCCAATCCAAATAGTACTACACCCTTGATCGTGAAATATCGATTGCTTGTTGAACCCTGTGAATTGCGTGAAAGTAAGATACTCCAAATTGGGGAGTCAAAAAGTTTTAGAAAACGTTCTTGATCGAAAAAAAATGGAATGAAAGATCCCACTGAATTGGGTCCAGGAATCTACGAAATAGCGAGAATTCTTGATCTCTCTCAAGATCTCTCTGAATTCGAAAATAAATAATTTGATTTGATGACCTCTCATTGATTCCTCCTAAATTGCATTGATTTATACTAAAGATTTTATTTCAATTAGAATTTGGTTATTCACCATGTACGAGGATCCCCGCTAAGCATCCATGGCTGAATGGTTAAAGCGCCCAACTCATAATTGGCGAATTCGTAGGTTCAATTCCTACTGGATGCACGCCAATGGGACCCTCCAATAAGTCTATTGGAATTTGCTCTGTATCAATGGAATCTCATCATCTATACATAACGAATTGGTGTGGTATAGTCATTTCATAGCTAAAAGTCGTAGGAACTAGCATTAGTATTGAGACTCTAACTTATAGAGAAGAAAATCGATTTATGGATGGAATCAAATAGGCAGTATTTCCACATGCAATATTTACACACAAAAGTATTCGGTTATGAGGGAATAATCAATATACTTTTAATGTCAAATCAGGATCAACTCGGACAAAAATAAAGCATTCGGTCGAACTATTTTTTGGTGTTAAGCTAATAGCGATGAATAATCATCGACTCACGTAAAAAGGTCGAAGAATGAGACCTATTATGGGACATACAATGCATTACAGACGTATGATCATTACGCTTCAATCGGGTTATTCTATTCCACCTCTTAGAAAGAAAAGAACTGAAATAAAAATACTTAATAACATGGCGACACATTTATACAAAACTTCTACCCCGAGCACACGCAGCGGAGCCGTAGACATTCAAGTGAAATCCAATACACGAAATAATTTGATCTATGGACAGCATCGTTGTGGGAAAGGCCGTAATGCCCGAGGAATCATTACTGTAAGGCATAGAGGGGGAGGTCATAAGCGTCTATACCGTAAAATCGATTTTCGACGGAATGAAAAAGATATATATGGTAGAATCATAACCATAGAATACGACCCTAATCGAAATGCATACATTTGTCTCATACACTATGGGGATGGTGAGAAGAGCTATATTTTACATCCCAGAGGGGCTATAATTGGAGATACCATTATTTCTGGTACAGAAGTTCCTATAAAAATGGGAAATGCCCTACCTTTGAGTGCGGTTTGAACTATTGATTTACGTAATTGGAAGTAACCAATTAGGTTTACGACGAAACCTAGAAATCGATCACTGATCCAATTTGAGTAACTCTACAGGATAGACCTCAACAGAAAACTGAAGAGTAACGGCAGCAAGTGATTGAGTTCAGTAGTTCCTCATACAAAATTATTGACTCTAGAGATATAGTAATATGGAGAAGACTCAATTGTTTCAAGCACCGACAGAAATGCCCCCTGTTTCAAAGAGAGGAGGACGGGTTATTCACATTTCATTTGATGGTCAGAGGCGAATTGAAAGCTAAGCAGTGGTAATTCTAAAGATTCCCCGGGGGGAAAATAGAGATGTCTCCTACGTTACCCCTAATATGTGGAAGTATCGACGTAATTTCATAGAGTCATTCGGTCTGAATGCTACATGAAGAACATAAGCCAGATGAAGGAACGGGAAGACCTAGGATGGAGAAGAGCATAACATGAGTGATTCGGCAGATTTGGATTCCTATATATCCACTCATTAGGATATTTTACTTCATTATATGATATATAAGATATAGAAGATCCATCTGTATAGATATCATCATCTACATCCAGAAAGCCGTATGCTTTGGAAGAAGCTTGTACAGTTTGGGAAGAGGTTTTGATTGATCAAAAAGAAGAATCTACTTCAACCGATATGCCCTTAGGCACGGCCATACATAACATAGAAATCACACTTGGAAGGGGTGGACAATTAGCTAGAGCTGCAGGTGCTGTAGCGAAACTGATTGCAAAAGAGGGCAAATTGGCCACATTAAAATTACCTTCTGGGGAGGTTCGTTTAATATCCAAAAACTGCTCAGCAACAGTCGGACAAGTAGGAAATGCTGGGGTGAACCAGAAAAATTTGGGTAGAGCAGGATCGAAACGTTGGCTAGGTAAACGTCCTGTAGTAAGAGGAGTAGTTATGAACCCTGTAGACCATCCCCATGGGGGTGGTGAAGGGAGGGCCCCAATTGGTAGAAAAAAACCTGCAACCCCTTGGGGTTATCCTGCACTTGGACGACGAAGTAGAAAAAAGAATAAATATAGTGAAAATTTAATTCTTCGTCGCCGTAGTAACTAAAATAGGATAGGAGAGAAAATCGAATTAATTTCTTCATCTTTTCAAACAAAAAGAAATCAAAACACCATAAAATAGGAGAAATTCACTGTGTCACGTTCATTAAAAAAAAACCCTTTTGTAACAATTCATTTATTAAGAAAAATAAATAAGCTTAATACAAAGGAAGAAAAAGAAATAATAGTAACATGGTCACGAGCATCAACCATTATACCCACAATGATTGGCCATACCATTGCTATCCATAATGGAAAAGAGCATTTACCTATTTTTATAACTGATGCGATGGTGGGACACAAATTGGGCGAATGACGGGAATTGAACCCGCGAATGATGGATTCACAATCCATTGCCTTAATCCACTTGGCTACACCCGC